CTATATGGCAGGACAAATTAACTTGGAGTTAGTTAAAGCTAGATTACAGGTGAAAAGCATTCTATGAAAAATATGTCGCATGTTGTGCTGACATAAGGGTAAAAATTATTTTTACATCCTATAAGAATGGTATCGGATATCGTGAATTTTTACATTTTTGCATTTAATTTTCTTGTTTTTGGGGTTTGGCAAGGTATTAAGTGCGCTGCGCGGGTAAATATTCCTGTGTATTATATCTGTAAATTTTACGGGGGGTAAGGGGGGTTTGTTAAAAGATACCTATTGGTTAATAAATACGTACGTGTGTATACGTGTATACGTGTATACGTGTGTGTATACGTACGTGTATACGTGTATACGTGTGTGTATACGTACGTGTATACGTGTATACGTGTGTGTATACGTGTATACGTGTATACGTACGTGTATACGTGTATACGTGTGTGTATACGTACGTGTATACGTGTGTGTATACGTGTGTGTATACGTGTATACGTGTGTGTATACGTGTATACGTGTGTGTATACGTGTATACGTGTGTGTATACGTGTATACGTGTGTGTATACGTGTATTAGTCGTTGAATTTATTCTATGTCCTTCTAGCATTAAAAGAATGTCTTACGGGATTTTTATTATGCGGGCCAAGGGTACTGATTAATAAGTCCGGCTACAATAGAATTGGCAGCGTTCATGCCTTGACGGCTATGCTGAGTCACAGCATCCCTAAAATTAAAAAGATACCAAATGCATTGAATTAGAGACATTGCTGGTTTCTTTCCAGTAGACCCGTTATCCATCGAGATGTCTTATTTAAGAGGAACGAATGAGCGAATTTATTTTTATGGCCCTGAAGAAAGAACCAGATGTCTGATAAAGTTTCACTCTAGCTACCCCCACATGTTATGGGCCCGGAGCGAGGAGGGGGACACCTGTCTAGCGGGTTGATGATTTCACGGAGGATGTTGATTAATCTACTCTTAATGGATAGGGATAGGCGTATGGACAAGAATTGATTTGACTTAATGGTTTATGTCTATGTTACACATGAAAATGTCTTTTGGAGAATTAAGCCTGGGCATTGGTTTGTAATAGTCGTATTGTTGTGCAGTTATTTGGAATAAAAGGAATAATGTATTATGCACGTCTTAGTTAAGGGTACATGCTTATATGCATGGGGTTAAGGATTTAATGTTGATTATACATGTAATGGTCTATGTACTATTATACATTATATGTACTCTTGCATATATTAATGGGGCAAGGCATTAATGCACGACGTACATAAGCTACATTTTATGAATGTAGTATGTGTTCAAGAAATAGTTTAATTAGAATGTCAGTTTTGGGTACTGGTGGTGTGGCTGTTTGCTTCTTTCTTGATAAAATGTCTTAGGGAGAGGGTGGTACTCCGTTTTTGGTTTACAAAACCAATGTAATTTTTATACTACTAAGGCTCTTCATTTGAGCAGCTTGTTTTCTATAAAGCTTGTTGTTGGTATGAGGATTAGGATGATGCAGAAGTAGGAGATTGATGCTAGTTGTCCAATTGTAATGAATGGGTATTCTACAGGTTGACCTCCAATTCAGGTTAGGATTATTAGGTTTGCTACTAGGGCTCATAGTAAACATTGGCTGATAGGGCGGAATGTTATACTGCGTTGTTTAGACATGTGTAATATGGGAAATAATATAAGGATTAGGATTGAGAACACTAGTGCTAGAACTCCTCCTAGTTTGTTAGGAATGGAGCGTAGAATTGCGTATGCAAATAAGAAATATCATTCTGGCTTAATATGAGGGGGTGTGTTGAGTGGGTTGGCAGGAGTATAATTATCTGGGTCTCCTAAGAGGTCTGGTGAAAATAAAATTAATATTATTAGGGTTGTTAATATAAATATTAAACCTAACATATCTTTAATTGTATAGTAGGGGTGAAATGGGACTTTGTCTGAGTCTGAGTTTAATCCAGAAGGGTTGTTAGATCCTGTTTCGTGGAGGAATAGTAAATGAATTATAACTATTGCGGTGATAATAAAAGGTAGTACGAAATGAAAGGCAAAGAATCGTGTGAGAGTTGCTTTATCTACTGAAAACCCCCCTCAGATTCATTCTACGAGGGTAGGGCCGATATAGGGAATAGCTGAGAGTAGATTAGTGATGACTGTTGCTCCTCAGAAAGATATTTGTCCTCATGGGAGAACATATCCTATGAAAGCAGTTGCTATAATTGTGAATAATAGAATGACTCCAATATTTCAAGTTTCCATGAAAGTATAGGATCCATAGTAGATCCCTCGTCCAATATGGAAATAAAGGAAAATGAAAAATATTGATGCTCCATTGGCGTGTGCATATCGAATTAGTCAACCGTAGTTAACGTCTCGGCAGATGTGTGTAACAGATGAAAAGGCTGTAGTTGTATCTGCAGTGTAGTGTATAGCTAGAAATAGTCCGGTGATAATTTGTAGGATTAAACATACACCCAATAAGGAGCCAAAATTTCATCATGCTGAGATATTGGATGGGGCAGGTAAATCAATGAAAGAATGATTAATAACCTTGATTAGAGGGTGGGATTTTCGTAGGTTGGTCATTAGTATGTTCTTATAGTTGAATTACAACGATGGTTTTTCATATCATTGGTCGTGGTTAAATTCCATGTAGGAATTATGATTTTAAATATTGTCTATATTTTTAGTATTATTTTTGTTATTGGTTTTATTAGTTTTTCTGTAAAGCCTTCTCCTATTTATGGAGGACTAGCATTGGTTGTAAGTGGTGGTGTTGGGTGTGGTATTGTTTTAAGTTGTGGTGGGTCATTTTTAGGTTTAGTAGTATTTTTAGTATATTTGGGAGGAATAATAGTTGTATTTGCTTATACTACTGCTATAGCTATGGAGCAGTATCCTGAAACATGAGGGTCTAGTATTATTATTTGATTTTCTTTTTTCTTAGGCGTTCTGTCTGAGTCTGTTATGTTGTATTGATGAGTAAAATATGAACACATTGAGATTTTAATTGATTGTTATGCTATGGGTGAGTGGGTAATTTATGATGCGGAAGGAGGTAATATGGGGTTTTTTAGTGAGGATCCTGCCGGGGTAGCTGCAATTTATAGTTATAATTATTGATTAATGTTTGTGGCAGGGTGATCCTTATTTACTTGCATTTTTGTTGTTCTTGAGATTACTCGTGCAAATTAGATTAGAAGGGTGGTTGCTAGGGCCATGGTAATGAAGAAAGATAGAAAGTAGAATTTTAGTATTCCTATTTGGGTTGAAGTTAGTGTGGATGCTTTTGTTTGTGTGGAGGAGATATGTTTAGGGGAAATTTTTTCTAGTCAGATGGAGTCCACTATTGAGAATGCTAGGTTTTGTCCTGTAATTAAATTAGTGTACGGGAAAGCTCGGTGTGAGAGTATGGGAAAATAACCTAGTATATTAGAAAAGTTAGATAGTTTAGATGAATAATTGATTTTTAGGTTTTTGGTTATTGAGTTTAGTTCTGTGGCAATGGTGAATCCTAAGACAGTTAGAAACAGTGCTATAGTTTTTAAGCTTTGGGGTATTGTTATTTGAGGAATATTTGTAATGGGAATATTGTGAGTTATAATGAATCCAGCTAGAATGCTGCCTACTGCTAGTCGCTTAATTGGATTAATTATTGAAGGGTCTTTTTCGTTTATATTATATGTAAAGTTAAATCGGGGGTTGTTGAGAAAGGCAAAGAAGATAATTCGTGTGCTGTAAGCAGCAGTAAGTAGTGTAGCAATTAAGGTAGTGGTTAGGGCTCAGGCGTTTGTATACGACGTGGTTGCGGATTCGATAATTAAGTCTTTTGAATAAAATCCTGTAAGAAAAGGAATCCCTGTAAGAGCTAGGGTTCCAATTATAAAAGAGGAAGATGTAATGGGTATGATTTTATGTAAACCTCCTATTTTTCGAATGTCTTGTTCGTCATTTAGATTGTGAATAATTGATCCGGAGCATAGGAAAAGCATTGCTTTGAAAAATGCGTGAGTACAGATATGAAGGAATGCTAGGTGTGGTTGATTAATACCAATTGTTACCATTATCAGACCTAGTTGGCTTGAGGTGGAGAATGCTACGATTTTTTTGATATCATTTTGAGTAATGGCACAGATAGCTGTAAATAATGTGGTAATTGCTCCTATACATAGGCATATTGTTAATATGGTCTCATTGTTTTGGGTAATAGGGTAGAACCGGATTAGTAAAAAAATTCCTGCAACTACTATTGTGCTTGAGTGAAGTAAGGCTGATACTGGAGTGGGGCCTTCTATAGCAGATGGGAGTCAGGGGTGAAGACCAAATTGAGCTGATTTTCCAGTTGCGGCTATTAGTAAGCCTACTATTGGGATAAGATAATTATTGTCATGAGTTATGAAGATTTGTTGTAGCTCTCATGAGTTAGATTTAAGAATAAACCATGCTATAGATATGATAAACCCAATATCTCCAATTCGATTATAAAGGATTGCTTGAATAGCTGCTGTATTGGCTTCTGATCGTCCGAATCATCATCCAATCAACAGGAAGGATATGACTCCTACTCCCTCTCAGCCGATAAAAAGTTGGAATAAATTGTTTGCTGTAACTAAAATTATTATAGTAATTAAGAATATGAGTAAATATTTAAAGAATTTGTTTATATGTGGATCGGAGTGTATATATCACAAGGAGAATTCTATGATAGATCATGTGACAAATAGAGCTACTGACGTAAATAAGATTGAAAAATAATCTAGTTTAATATTGAAAGTTAGGTTTGTGGTTTGAATTGTTAATCAACTTCAGTTTGAGGTTACGGCCTCATGGTTGTATAGGAGTATAATAGTTGTTGGAATTAAACTTAGAAAGAAGCATAGTGAGATAATAATTTTAACATAATGTGGATATGATAAATTTTTGTGAAGATTTGTTATGGGGGATAGAATGGGGAATATAAGTAGTGTTAGAGTTAAAATAAATGTAGAGGTAAATATATTTATTACTTTTATTTGGAGTTGCACCAATTTTTTGGTTCCTAAGACCAATGGAATACTTCTATCCTATAAAAGTTAAGAAAGCCATAGTGTTAGTTATGGAGGTGTGGAATTAGCAGTTCCAGCATTCTTTCTTCAAGAGGTAAATAAGAAGCTTCTATTCTTCTGTTGTTAGATTCACAATCTAATATTTTATTTAAACTATATTTACAGTATAGGTTACCTAAAATGATTTTAGGTTTTAAAGTTAGAAGAAGTAAGGGGATGATATGAAGTGATATTAGAATGTTTTCTCGTGTGAATGAAGATGGTGAGTTATGGATATGGTAAGGGAGTTTGCCTCGTTGTGTTGAAGTTAATATAAATAGAGTATATAGAGCAGTAATTAAGATATTAAGTCCTGTTAAAATAATTGTAATGTGGGATCATGAGAAAGTTGATATGATGATTAGTAGTTCTCCAATTATGTTGATAGTAGGAGGGAGTGCTAGATTAGTCAGGCTTGCAATAATTCATCATATACTTATTAATGGAAATAATATTTGTAGACCTCGAGCTAGTAGCAGTGTCCGACTATGAATTCGTTCATAATTAGAATTAGCTAAGCAAAAAAGTAGTGAAGAGGTCAGGCCATGTGCAATTATAAGTGCTATGGCCCCTATAAAGCTTCATGGGGTTTGAATTAAAATAGCGATAATTACCAGTGCTATGTGACTTACAGATGAATAGGCAATAAGAGATTTTAAGTCTGTTTGGCGAAGGCAAATAGAGCTAGTTATGACTATTCCTCATAATGATAATATAATAAAAGGGTATGCTATATAGTTTGTTAGTGGTTCTAATAGTTGTGAGATTCGTATTATTCCGTAACCTCCTAGTTTTAGTAAGATAGCTGCAAGTACTATTGATCCTGCAATAGGAGCTTCTACGTGTGCTTTAGGAAGTCATAGGTGAAGTCCATATAGGGGCAATTTGATTATAAATGCCATGATGCAGGCTAATCATATTAAATTGTTAGACCAGTTGTAAAAAATGTGGTAATTGTAATGGTTAAATAATAGTATGTTTAGTGTTCCTAATTGATTTTGCATATAGATTAGGGAAATTAGTAGGGGGAGAGAGCCAATTAATGTATAGAAGAGGAAATATAGACCTGCTTTTATTCGTTCGGTTTGGTTGCCTCAGCGTGTAATGATAATTAGAGTTGGGATTAGTGTAGTTTCGAATAAAATGTAGAATATAATTATTTCCGTTGCTGAGAATGTAAGAATAAGGAATATTTGGAGTAAAATTAACAAAGAAACATATAGTTTTTTTCGGGTTTTTGTTTCATTTTTTAGGTGATATTGACTTGCAATAATTGTTAGGGGGAGAAGTCATGTTGTTAAGACTAGTAATGGGGATGATAGGGAATCGCAGGAGAATATTAGAGAATAGTTTGTGCTAGATATGTCGAGTTTGTTTAGAAATGTTAAGCTGATTAGTGCAATTAATATGCTGTAGGATGTGGAATTAATTCATATTGTTGAGGATTTAGATAATCAGACAGTAGGAATAAGTATAGCTGTTGGAACAATAATTTTTAGCATTGTAGTAAGTTTAAGTTTTGTACGTAATCAATTCCATATGTATTTGAGATTATTACTAGTAATGCTAGACCTACGGCTGCTTCGCAGGCAGCAAATACAAGTAGTATAATAGGAGCAGAGAAGGATGAGGTATGTTGAAGGTTTAGTATGGTAATTGTACCTAAGATGAATAGTGATAATATTATTCCTTCTAGGCATAGTAGTGAGGATATTATGTGTGAGCGGTAAATTATTACTCCTGCAAATGATACGGTGAAAGCTGTAGTTATGTTAAATAAGATTGAAGTCATTTTAGTGGTTATGTGTTTAAACATAATTTAATGAGTCGAAATCATTTGTTTTAATTAAACTAACCAATATATTCAGTTCATTCTAAGCCTTTTTGTAGTCATTCGTAGATTAATCCTAATGATAGAATTATAATTAGTGCAATGGAAATTCATACTGTGGTATCAAGGTTTATGGATTGGAAAGCTCATGGGAGTGGAAGTAAGAGGGCAATTTCTAAATCAAATAAGAGAAATGTGATGGCAATTAGAAAAAATTTTATAGAGAAAGGTAGGCGTGTGATTTCTGTGGGATCAAAACCACATTCGTAGGGACTGGCTTTTTCTGTATAGATATTGAGTTGGGGTAATCAGAATGCAATGATAATAAGGATGAGGGTTAGTAGATAGTTGATTGCAATAGATAATATTATGTTTATTATCTTCTTCCGTTGTGGGCTCGGATCTTACTGATTGGAAGTCAGTGGTACTGAATATACTAAGAAGATAAGATCCTCATCAGTAAATTGACACATATAGGAATAATCATACTACATCTACGAAATGTCAATATCAGGCTGCAGCTTCGAAACCAAAGTGATGTTTAGAGGTAAAATGGAAGTAAAGTTGTCGTAGTAGGCAGGTTAAAAGAAATGTTGATCCAATAATTACGTGTAGTCCGTGAAATCCTGTAGCAACAAAGAATGTTGAGCCATAAATTCCATCGGAGATAGTAAAAGGGGCCTCAAAATATTCTGATAATTGAAGTAATGTAAAATAAATTCCTAAGGCAATTGTAATTGTAAGGGCTTGAGTTATTTGCTTGCGATTACCTTCTATTAAGCTATGGTGAGCTCAGGTAATTGAGACACCAGAAGCCAGTAGGACTGATGTGTTTAGTAGGGGTACTTCTAAGGGATTGAGAGGGTTGATCCCTGTGGGAGGTCAGTATCCTCCTAGTTCTGGGGTAGGTGCTAGGCTAGAATGATAAAAGGCTCAGAAGAATCCTGAGAAGAAGAATACTTCTGAAATAATAAATAGAACTATTCCGTAACGAAGCCCTTTTTGGACTATTAACGTGTGATGACCTTGATATGTCCCTTCTCGTACTACATCGCGTCATCATTGATATATAGTTAGAATATTAGTTAATATGCTTAGGGATAGGAGTGTTGTGGAATTAAAGTGAAATCATATGACAAGACCTGAGGTGAGTAGGAGGGCTGATAAAGCTCCTGTAAGGGGCCAAGGGCTGGGATTAACTATATGAAATGCGTGTGTTTGATGGGTCATTAAGTATTATCATGTAGATAGAGGCTAACTAGTAGTGTAAAAACATATGCTTGAATCAAGGCTACAGCGAATTCTAGCATTGTTAATAATAATAGGATAATGAATGTGATGAGTGCGGCGGGGGTACTAATAGAGAATAAAGCTGAAGTTGCTCCTCCGATTAAGTGTATTAGTAAGTGTCCGGCAGTAATATTGGCAGTAAGACGGACCGCTAGAGCCATAGGTTGAATAAAAAGACTAATTGTTTCAATAATTACTAATATTGGAATAAGAATTGTTGGTGTGCCTTGGGGAAGAAAATGAGCTAGAGATATTTTTGTTTTGTGACGGAAGCCTAATAACACAGCCCCTGCTCAAAGTGGAATTGCTATTCCTAGGTTTATAGAAAGTTGGGTTGTAGGGGTAAATGAATGGGGAAGAAGTCCTAGTAGATTGGTTGTTCCAATAAATAGAATTAATGTAATTAGTATGAGTGATCAAGTCCGTCCTTTAGTGCTATGTATTAATATTATTTGTTTTAGAATTAGTTTGATTAGTTGTTGTTGAATTGTGATAATTCGGTTATTAAGTAGTCGATTGGGACTGGGAAATATGATAGTTGGAAATATGATGATAAATATTACAATGGGAATACCTATTAGACTAGGTGTTATGAAAGAGGCGAATAGATTTTCGTTCATTTTTTTTCTCAAGGGGTGTTTTGTTTTGTTTGTTTTAAATGAGTTGATTGGGGATTAATAGGAAATTGGTGAGTTAAGGTTTTTAGTTGGAAAATAATAAATAGTGTGAGGAATATAGAAATAATAATTATAAATCATGTAGATGTATCTAGTTGTGGCATTTCATTGTGGAGAAATTAATTTCTCAATCTTTAACTTAAAAGGTTAATGCTGTTTAGCTTCACAGTGGCTTATAGTATTGAAGAGCATCAGTTTTCAAATGCTTTTAAGGTTACTATTTCAATGACGATAGGTATAAAACTATGGTTAGAACCACAGATTTCTGAACATTGACCATAAAATAAACCGGGACGAGAGGATGTTAGAATTGCTTGGTTTAGTCGTCCTGGAATAGCATCAGTTTTTAAGCCTAGTGATGGGATTGCTCATGAATGTAAGACATCTTCTGATGAAATTAGTATACGAACAGGTACTTCTATTGGAAGAACTACTCGATTATCTACTTCAAGGAGTCGAAGTTCACCAGGGTTTAGGTCTGTTGTAGGGGTTATATAAGAGTCAAAATTTAATTCTTCATAATCTGTGTATTCATAACTTCAATATCATTGATGGCCTATGGTTTTTACTGTTAATAAAGGATTATTAACTTCATCTATTATATATAAAATCCGTAGTGATGGTAGTGCAATTATGATTAAAATAATAGCAGGAAGAATAGTTCAAATAGTTTCTACCTCTTGAGCATCTATAGTGCTGGTATGTGTTAGTTTTGTTGTTAATATAAGAGAAATAAGATATAATACTAAAGTACTGATTAAGAATACGATTATAAGAGTATGGTCGTGAAAGTGGAGTAGTTCTTCTATGATAGGAGATGTAGCATCTTGAAATCCTAGCTCATATGGATATGCCATAAAGATATACAGGAATTAAACCAGTAATTTAACTTTGACAAAGTTATGTAATGTTTTTACTAATATCTAATCTAGTTAAGAAAGTCATAAAGGTTATGGGGTTGGCTTGAAACTAGTCTTTGGGGGTTCGATTCCTTCCTTTCTTGTAGCTAAGTTTTAATATATGTGGGTTCTTCGAATGTGTGATAAGGTGGAGGGCAGCCATGAAGTCATTCTAGGTTGTTTGAAGTTAATTCCGTAATGTTAACTTCTCGTTTAGAGGCGAAAGCTTCTCATACTATAAAGACTATTACTATTACTGCGGTTAGAGAAATAAATGAGCCTATTGAGGATACTATATTTCAGAAAGTATATGCGTCTGGATAATCTGAGTATCGTCGAGGTATGCCTGATAAGCCTAAGAAATGTTGTGGGAAAAAGGTAATATTTACTCCTGCAAATATAATGAAAAAATGGATTTTAGCTCATGTCTGATCTAGGGTGTAACCTGAAAATAAAGGAAATCAGTGGACGAATCCTCCTATAATAGCAAATACAGCGCCTATTGACAATACGTAGTGAAAATGTGCAACGACATAGTAAGTGTCATGTAATACAATATCTAGAGAAGAATTAGCTAGAACAATGCCTGTAAGACCTCCTACAGTAAATAAGAAGATAAAGCCTAGAGCCCATAGTATAGCAGGGGATCATTTAATATTACCTCCGTGTAATGTTGCTAATCAGCTGAATACTTTTACTCCTGTAGGAATGGCAATAATTATTGTAGCGGATGTGAAATATGCTCGTGTATCGACGTCTATACCTACTGTAAATATGTGATGTGCTCATACAATAAAGCCAAGAAAACCAATTGATATTATGGCTCATACTATGCCTATATAACCAAAGGGTTCTTTTTTTCCTGAATAATATGTTACAATATGAGAAATTATTCCGAATCCGGGAAGGATTAGAATATAGACTTCAGGGTGACCAAAGAATCAAAATAGGTGTTGATAGAGGATTGGGTCTCCTCCACCGGCAGGATCGAAGAAAGTTGTGTTTAGGTTACGATCTGTTAATAATATCGTAATTCCAGCAGCTAGAACTGGTAGAGAAAGGAGAAGAAGTACAGCTGTAATTAAAACTGATCAAACAAACAAGGGTGTTTGATATTGTGTTAGAGCTGGTGGTTTTATATTAATAATAGTTGTAATGAAATTAATAGCCCCTAAAATTGAAGATACTCCTGCTAGATGAAGAGAAAAGATTGTCAAGTCAACAGAGGCTCCTGCATGGGCCAAATTTCCAGCTAATGGAGGGTAAACGGTTCAACCTGTTCCGGCCCCAGCTTCTACTATAGATGAAGCGAGAAGAAGTAGAAATGAGGGAGGTAGGAGCCAGAAGCTTATATTATTTATTCGTGGAAATGCTATATCAGGGGCTCCAATTATTAAAGGAATTAATCAATTTCCAAAACCTCCAATCATGATTGGTATTACTATAAAGAAAATTATGACAAAAGCATGGGCGGTTACAATTACATTGTAAATTTGATCATCTCCTAATAATGCTCCTGGTTGACCTAGTTCTGCACGAATCAATAAACTCAGAGCAGTACCTACTATTCCAGCTCAAGCGCCAAATAAAAGATACAAGGTGCCAATATCTTTATGATTAGTAGAAAATAATCATCGATTAATTAACATAGGTAGGATGGCTGAAGAAACAAGCATTAGACTGTAAATCTAAAGATAAAGGTTGCACTCCTTTTCTTACCAACAAGCTTTGAGGTGATTATTCATATTGAATTGCAAATTCAAAGGAGCAGCTTCAAACCTGCCGGGGCTTCTCCCGCCCTCCTTTTTCTTCTTAGGGCGGGAGAAGTAGGTTGAAGCCAGTTGTTTAGGGTGTTTAGCTGTTAACTAATTTTTCGTGGGTTAATGTCCCACCAACCTAGAAGGATTTAGCTTAATTAAAGTGTTTGTTTTGCATACAGATGATGTAGGTTTATAAGTCTGCAATCCTTAACAGGAAATAAATATTAGTTTATTTACTTAGGGCTTTGAAGGCTCTTGGTCTGTTTAACCTAATTTCCTTAATTTAGAGTGAGTAATAAAGGTGTTAAGGGAAGGGTTATGGTAGATAATGTGGTTAAGGGAGCTAAGGTTGTTATTAATTTTTTATTGTGAATACATCATTTGCTTTTTGTATTATTTGTAGTTGGAAATAGGGTTAATGTGGTTGAGTAAGTTAGTCGAATGTAGAAGTAAAGGCTTAGTAAGGCTGTTATTGCTATGAGTGTGGGCATTAAAATGTTATTGTTTTTTACTAATTCTTGAATGATGATTCATTTTGGGGCAAACCCCGTTAAAGGTGGAAGTCCTCCTAGGGATAGCAGGCTTAATAGAATAATAATGATGGTAATAGGTGCTGTGCTTCATATGTGAGATAGTGATAATGTGGTAAGATTATTATTTATATAGAGGGCTGTGAATAATGAGATAGTTAAGATAATGTATAGTATTAAGTTGAATAGGGAAATTGAGGGCATAAAATTTATTACTACTAGTATTCATCCTATATGGGCAATTGAGGAGTATGCTAGGATTTTTCGTAGTTGTGTTTGGTTTAGCCCTCCTCATCCTCCTAGTAATGTTGAAAGTAGTGCTGAGCTAATAATTAGTGGTTGATTGATTGTTGGGGAAATTTGTATTAGAATTGATAGTGGTGCAATTTTTTGTCAGGTTAATAAAATTATTCCGGATATTAGAGATGTTCCTTGTGTAACTTCTATTACTCAGAAATGGAATGGGGCTGATCCTAGTTTAATAATTAGGGATAGTGTTAAGGCAAGTGAGATGACTGGATTGTTGGAGTAAATAATGGATCACTGCCCTGAATGTATTATTGTTATAATAATTGATATAAGTAGAATTATTGATGCGGTTGCTTGTGTGAGGAAATATTTTGTTGCGGCTTCTGTTGATCGAGGGTTGGTTTTGTTTATGAGGATTGGAATGATAGATAGTATACTTAATTCTAATCCAATTCATATTAATAATCAATGGGAGCTAATTAGGGTGATTAATGTGCCTATAATTAGGGTGGTGTAAATGATTGTTATTGTAGTAATGTTGATTAGTACGGGAAGGGGTTAGACCAACATTTTCGGGGTATGGGCCCGATAGCTTGATTAGCTGACCTTACTAATAGAATATAGTGTATAGGTAGCACAAAGGATTTTGAGTTCTTTAGATTAGGTTCAATTCCTATTATTCTAGAAATAAGAGGATTTAAACCTCTATAATTTACTCTATCAAAGTAACTCTTTTTCAGACATATTTCTAGATTGATTGAGGTGGGATGCTGGATAAAAAGATTGGTATAGAAATATGTCATATACAGAGTGCTAGTGTAAGAGGGAGGAAGTTTTTTCATAGAAGATGTATGAGTTGATCATAGCGGAATCGTGGATAAGAGGCTCGAACTCATAGAAAAAGGGCAGTAAGAATAAGTGTTTTGATTATAAATTTTATTGTATATAGTTCTGGGAATATAATTGTTATCATGGAGTTTAGGAAGATAATAGTAGTTAAAGCATTTATTAATAGGATATTTATATATTCAGCCATAAAGAAGAGGGCGAAGGGCCCTGCAGCATATTCTACGTTAAAGCCTGAGACTAATTCTGATTCGCCTTCTGTCAGGTCGAAGGGTGCTCGGTTTGTTTCTGCTAGGGTAGATACAAATCATATTATAGCTAGAGGTCAGGTTGGAATAATTAATCAAATATTCTTTTGGGTTATTATTAGGGTTGATAGTGTAAATGTTCCGTTAAGTAGTAGAATAGATAGGAGAATAATGGCTAGAGTGACTTCATAAGAAATAGTCTGTGCTACAGCCCGTAGGGCCCCGAATAAGGCGTATTTAGAATTTGATGCTCATCCGGATCATAAAATAGAATATACTGCTAAGCTAGATGTAGCAAGGATGAATAGGGCACCTAAATTTATATTAATTAGGGAGTGTGGTATGGGAATAGGGATTCATATAGACATAGCAAGAGTTAAGGCTAGGGTTGGTGCGATGGTGAATAGTAGTATTGATGATGTAGAAGGATGCAGAGGCTCTTTGATAAACAGTTTTAATGCATCTGCTACTGGTTGAAGAATTCCATAGGGGCCTACTATGTTGGGGCCTTTTCGTAGCTGCATATACCCTAAGATTTTGCGTTCTATTAAGGTTAGGAATGCTATAGCTAGTAAGATAGGAATAACTATTAGGATAAAATTAATTAAGTACATGAATGTTAAGGAGAGGAATTGAACCTCTGATAGTAAAGTCTTAAGTTTTATGCAATTACCGGGCTCTGCCACCTTAACAAACCCTTATCTCGGGTTGTATATTTTTAGTGATTAAGGAATTGATATTATATCATCCCTTCATCACTAAGGCATAGCTGTCCTATAGGCCTTATTTCTCTTGTCCTTTCGTACTGGGAGAAATATTTAATAGATAGAAACCGACCTGGATTGCTCCGGTCTGAACTCAGATCACGTAGGACTTTAATCGTTGAACAAACGAACCTTTAATAGCGGTTGCACCATTTGGATGTCCTGATCCAACATCGAGGTCGTAAACCCTATTGTCGATATGAACTCTAGAATAGGATTGCGCTGTTATCCCTAGGGTAACTTGGTTCGTTGATCAGATGATATCTGGGTCAATTTATGATAATATCTTTGACTTGTATGTCTAGGTTAAAATCATTCGGAGGTTTGGCTATACTCCGAGGTCACCCCAACCAAAATAGCTAACTCATAATTCTTTTTTTATTCCTTATTGGTTATTTTAGTAGAAAATGACTTATTTTATTTAAGCTCCATAGGGTCTTCTCGTCTTATTTTTTAATCTCCGCCTCTTCACGGAGAGGTCAATTTCATTGACTATAAGAAAGAGACAGTTAAACCCTCGTTTAGCCTTTCATACTAGTCCTTATTTAAAGAACAAGTGATTATGCTACCTTTGCACGGTCAGGATACCGCGGCCGTTTAACATTGTGTTGTCACTGGGCAGGCAGTGCCTCTAATACTTGTGATGCTAGAGGTGATGTTTTTGGTAAACAGGCGGGGTTTATGTTTGCCGAGTTCCTTTTACTTATTTTAGTCTTTCCTTATTGCACTCCTGGGTTGGGTTGACAATTTTTTTAATATTTAGCTTGTGGGTATATTTTTTATAAAATTGTTAACTGGTTAAGTTATTTAACTTATGCTTGTGCAAGGAGAAATAATTCTAATTACTGATATTAACATTATCTCTTCTATATTTTTATAGATTAATCCAATTGTTTTTACAGGGGTTTATTACATATTTTAGGGATATTGTTGATTTTTTTTGTTGAGCTTGAACGCTTTCTTAATTGATGGCTGCTTTTAGGCCTACTATGGGAAATATATTTTTTACCCTCTGTTTAAGGATGTATCCTTATTTAAGGAGCTGTCCCTCCTTAATCTAACATTTAAGACTTCATTAAAATTTTATAGTTTTAGGAAAAATCTTAAAGTTGAACTGAAATTCTCATTTGGATAACCAGCTATCTCCAGACTCGATTGGCTTTTCACCTCTACTTCTAAATCTTCTCACTATTTTGCTACATAGATGAGTTTGCTCAGTATACTAGCTGTTTAAAAGTAGCTCGTCTGGTTTCGGGGATTTTGACTTAAGTTCTTTTTGTCAAGGCTTGTCTAGTTAATTCATTATGCAAAAGGTACTAGATTTAATCTATGCTGTTTTTTACTTTTATTATTCTTTCATCTTTCCCTTACGGTACTATTTCTATTGCGCTAGTATAAATTTCTATCTCCTATACTTTTTATTATAAATGATTTGTCTTATTATCTTATTGTATTTGGATTTATAGAGGTTAGGCTAGAATTAGTTCAAAGCAATCAGTTTATTTGAGATCTTCCGGGTGTAGGCCGGGTGCTTTTGATTAAGCTATACTTTGTTTTTCCAAGCACACTTTCCAGTATGCTTACCTTGTTACGACTTATCTCCTCTTGTATTTGAAATTTATGTAAAATTGAGTATATATTTGAGGAGGGTGACGGGCGGTGTGTGCGTGCTTTATGGCCTAGTTCAATTAAGCTCTCTGTTCTTAATTTACTACTAAATCCTCCTTAAATCTTTAGATTTCATAAAGATTACTGTTTTGTCTATTCTTATGAAAGAAAATGTAGCCCATTTCTTTCCACTTCATTGGTTACACCTTGACCTAACGTTTTTATGATAATAGTTGTGCTTACTTTAGTTCCCTGTGGGGGTTTGCTGAAGATGGCGGTATATAGACTGAATTAGCTAGAAGTGGTGAGGTTTATCGGGGTTTATCGATTATAGAACAGGCTCCTCTAGATGGGTTTAAAGCACCGCCAAGTCCTTTGAGTTTTAAGCTGTTGCTAGTAGTACTCTGGCGAATATTTTTGTTGTTAAATATTTGTGTTTATGGCTGAGCATAGTGGGGTATCTAATCCCAGTTTGGATCTCAGCTTTGGTGTTTTCGTATTTGTTAAGATTACTTTCGTCAACGGACTTATTTTTACCTGGTGTTTTTTACGACTTAGGTAAAGTTTAATCTTATTTTTGTTTAATTTTTAACACTCTTTACGCCGAGGTTTATTAATTAGGGTTAATCGTATGACCGCGGTGGCTGGCACGAGATTTACCAACCCTGAAAAATACATAGCATAACTTAGTCAAACTTTCGTTTATAGCTTAATTTTGATTACTGCTGTATCCCGTGGGGGTGTGGCAAAGCAAGGTGTTATGAGCTACTATAAGTGTGCTTGATACCCGCTCCTTTATATCTATAATGATTTGTAGGGCATTCTCACAGGGGTGATGACTCTTGCATGTATAATTTTGCTTATAATTAATAAAAAAGCTAGGACCAAACCTTTGTGTTTATGGAGTAAATTACTCGTCTAGGCATTTTCAGTGCCTTGCTTTGTTGTAAGCTACATTAAC